TGGGTTTATACTAACCAACACAAAAATAACAACTTAAACAACGAGTTTTTAAATAGAATTGAGGCTCTAGATACGGGATTTTTTTCTCTAGATATACTCGAAAAAAGTACTAGATTGTGTAATGATAAGACTAGAAAATATTACTTGCCTAAAATGTATGATCCCATTTTGAATGGGTTATATCGGGGAACAATCAAAAAAAAAATTTCACCTTCAATCATAAATAAAATTTCGTTAGAAAATTTCATAGAGACAATGGAAATTAATAAGATTCATAGTCTCCTTCTTTTTGATACTGATTACCAAGAGTTTGAACAGAAAATAGACCGATTTGATAAAAAAACCTTTTCAACGGAAAATCGTCATTTATTTACTTTAATCAGTAAATTTGATAGAGAATCGGGATCGAGTTTAAATTGGAAGGGCCTCTCTTTATTTTCAGAAAAAGAACAAGGAAGGATTGGTTCAGAAAAAAGAGCCAAATTTTTATTGAATACAATTCTAACTAGCCCTAATGGTCAAAAAACAAAACAAAAATTTGTAATAAAAGAAATCAGTAAAAAAGTCCCTAGATGGTCATACAAACTTATTACCGAATTGGAATTCCTGTCGGGCGCAGCTCATAATGAATATTTTAATTAATAAAAAAAATTAATAAAATAATTGCTACAAAAAAGAAATACAAGAAAAGATAAGAAGAGATGCGCCCACCACCTATAGATTTGATACCTTCACCTACAAAGAAACTCAAAACACCAACTCCATTAGTAATTCCATCTATTACTCGTCTATCAAAAAAAGAAGTTAACTTGGCCAATTCTCTTATTCCCCCAATAAGTAATCTTGCATAAAAAGAATCTATGTAACCACGATTATATGACCAATCATATATACCATTTATTATTTTGTCCAAAAGAATTCTTTTAAGACTTGTTTTAACAAAAGAGTTAATTAAGTCCCAATTTTGTAAAGATGAATAAACAGGTTTATATAAAAAAAAGGCTATAAATATTCCAAAAAAAGCTATACTAACTGAAAAAAGAGCATCTTTCAAAAATTCATACCAATCTATAGAATTATTCAAATTTTGATGTAAAAGGTTTATAGACGGAGTTAACCATTTTGATAATATATCCAAATACACTCCTTCGTGATTGAAAGGAATTCCTAGGGATCCCACGAACAACGTAAATAGAACAAATACAAATATAGGAAATAACATAGTATTATCCGATTCATAAGGATATGAAAAAAACTTCTTATTTCCAAAACGGGTAATAGTAATAAAAGGTTGTGTGATGTTTCTTGCATTCTGATCAATTCTATACGTTTTTTTTGAAAAAAAAGAAAAAATCTCATGATTTTTCATTGTTAATAAACTAAAATTTTTGTAGATTCTTTTTGAATCTTCTTTACCCCATAGAGATATTGAATAGAAGGGGGTATTCTTTTTGCCACTATAATTTTGAAAATGAACGTTTAAATGTCCTTCAAACGTAAGTAAATAGATTCGAAACATATAAAATGCGGTTAATCCCGCTGTAAACCAAGCTATTATTGCGAAAATGGGTGAATACAACCAAGTATCATTAAGAATTTCATCTTTGGACCAAAAACAAGCAAGAGGCGGAATACCACAAAGAGAAAGTGTACCTAATAAAAAAGCGGTTTTGGTAATTGGGACATGCTTTGTTAAACCCCCCATAAAAACCATATTCTGACTTTTATTTGGAGAATATCCAACAAGAGTTTCCATTGAATGAATAACGGATCCAGATCCTAAAAATAATAATGCTTTCGAATAAGCATGAGTAATCAAATGAAATAAAGCACTTCGATAAGACCCCATACCTAGAGCTAACATCATATAACCCAATTGAGACATTGTGGAATAGGCTAAACCTCTCTTAATGTCTTTTTGAGCAAGGGCAAAAGTTGCTCCGAATAATATTGTTATTACTCCTACCAAAGAGATTAAATTCATTATATGAGGGATAACTATGAAAAGAGGAATAAGCCGAGCTACAAGAAAAATGCCCGCAGCTACCATAGTAGCAGCATGTATAAGAGCCGAAATAGGAGTAGGTCCCTCCATGGCATCCGGTAACCATACATGAAGGGGAAATTGTGCAGATTTAGCAACTGCACCGGCAAATAGTAGAATGGCACAGAAAGTAACAAATAAAAAATTGACTTCATTATGATTTTTAGAAATCAAGTTATTGAATATTTTGAATAAATCTCGAAATTCGAAACTCCCTGTTATCCAATAAAAACCTAAAATTCCTAATAATAAACCAAAATCCCCGACACGATTAGTTACAAATGCCTTTTGGCAAGCATTTGCAGCAACAAGCCGTGTGAACCAAAACCCTATTAATAGATATGAACACATTCCTACCAATTCCCAAAAAATATAAATTTGTATCAAATTAGAACTAGTAACTAATCCTAACATAGAAGTACTGAAAAAACTCATATAAGCAAAAAATCTCAAATATCCTTGATCATAAGACATATAATTATCACTATAAATAAGAACCATAATTCCAATAGTAGTAATCAATATTGACATAATAGAAGTAAGCGGGTCGATCAAGTAACCGAATTCTAAAGAAAAATCATTATTGATGATCCAAGACCATACATATTGATAGATAGAACTGCCATTTATTTGCTGAATAGAAAGATTGATCGAAAAAAGCATGACTATACTTAACAAAAAAACACTTTGAAAAGCCCACATACGGCGAAGACTTTTTGTTGCCGACGGAAAAAGAAGAAGTCCTGCTCCTATTAACATAGGAACTGGAAGTGGAAGGAAAGGAATTATCCATGCATATTGATATGTCTGTTCCATAAAAAAGTTTTTCGTAATTTATTGTTTCCGATTTACCGGATCCTACCCCCTTTCAATTTCAAATTCAAAACAAAAAAGGTCAATAAAAAAATCAAGAGATGTACTAACTTAAAGATATTTTTCGAATTATATATATTATCTGGGTCTTTCCAAAATACTTTAAATATTAAAATAAAGAAGTTACAATTGGGCAAATGATATGACCAACTTGCTCATAAAAAGCTAATTTAGTTATTAACTAAGATTTTTCTTAAAATAACGAAATTTAATTATTATTAGATGACTTTAATTCATAAAGTAAGGATAAAAAATTATACTAAAAAGATTACTTGATTATGATATGAATCGATATGAATCATAGGATTAACTGAGGTAAAAATTTTGTACTAATCTCGCTTTTTAGTGAGTTTGTTTCAAATCATTAACTAATTTCATTATAAAATTTATTTATTTTTTTACGTTTCAATAAAAAATACATTTATAGGAAACGCTATAATATCTAACATTTTATATAAGATTTATTTTTCTATTTATCAAAAGGGGGTAAAATAAAATCAAATTTAATAAAAAAATCAATAAGATTTTTTTAACAAAACGTGTATCTTTTAACAAATTAATTACTAGTTTGATTCGATTTTTAAAATGTAATTTGGAAGTATTCTTTACTCAAGTTTGACCAATTAATATAAAATTAAAGTTTTCATTAGGCAATGAGTTTTTAAAGGGTTCTTAATTCCTTGGGTGTATTTTATTCTGTATAAATATAAATGAAAAAAATGTATAAAAAAAAAGGACAGAGCTCAAAAAGTAAGGTCTTTTTTAGATTCTTTGTCTCACCAAATCAAATTTCTATAGTACAACAGCGGATTCTATAGATATAGATGTGAATCATAAAGAACACAAAATAAAGATACGAATCAATAAAACGAGTTTTTCTTACGAATATTCTATGTATATATATATAAACTTTTGTTGAAAAAAAAAATTAAATTATATTTTTATAGTAAGATTTTGTACGATTTTTGCATATTATCTAGAGAATAACTCGATAATGAATAGATTCGTTTTGACCAATAGATGTCTTTCACATCCAACTATAACAATGAGTAACCTCTTAATTTTTAAATGGCAGTTCCAAAAAAACGTACTTCTATATCAAAAACGCGTATTCGTAAAAATATTTGGAAAGGTAAAGGATATTGGGCAGCCTTAAAAGCTTTGTCATTAGGTAAATCTCTTTCTACCGGAAACTCAAAAAGTTTTTTTGTTCGACAAAAAAATAAGTCATAAAATAAAACATTGGAATAATCTGAATAGAAAAATAGGCCCATTTCATTCTTAATAGGAGATTAACAAACCTATTTTTTGTGGTTAATCAATATGAACTAGAACTCGCTTCGCCATTAGGATATGTATAATAAGAATTCTTCGGTTTAGGGGTTAGTAAATTATAAAAAGCTTTTGAAAAATAAAGACAAGATACAAAACTTGAGCCTTTTTAGTATATTTTCTTGTTTTGGGGGTGGGGAGTCCTTTTTCCCCATCAACCTATTTGTCACAATTACAATAATCGAAGTTTTTCTATATATAATATAGAAAAATAATTTTAAATATATATATACGAATATATATACGAAGAGGGGTAAAAAAGAGATCTTTAGTTAAAATAAATACATCGTTGAAACTTATTTATTCATTTATTTTTATTTTGAAAACTTTTTGTGTAACCTTCTGACTTCTTATTTATCTGAATTTCTCTGAATTAATCTATTAGTTTATAATATATAAATTTCCCATATATCTGTCTCTTTCAACTCAACCGACAAAAGCCTGGAATTTTTTGTCCGAATTAATGTGTCAGGTTTGAGTAATAAAAAGGGATCTTTTTTTTTGTTCATTGGTAAAAGATTTTTTTCATAAAAAATTTATATTATTTCCTAAAAGTGGAAAAAAATCTTTTATAGTTCTATCAATAACTAGTCAATAACTAGAGGGTTAAACTTTTTAGTTTCAAGAGTTCGATTCTATTGAATTTTAGAAGAGCATAAACTACACCAAAGCACTAAGGTAAATAAAACCCATACCCCAGAATAATGAACCTTCGAATTTGTATTTGAACAAAGTTTTCTTCATCATTTTA